CTGGCGATGAATCAACAATTCGAAGTGCTTTTCTTGCGTATTCTTGATGAACCAGCGTTTATATATAGAAGTAGGAGGATTTGTTTGGGAAGCAATAAGCCCCTTTGACATCTCTTCATCTGCAAAGAATTCTCGACGTGAAAACACAGAGACAGAGGGCTGATCTTTGAATAGGGAAAAGAATGGATCCGCAAGGTCCCAAATGAATTGGCTTGGTCGAAAAAAGCCTTGTTCTTTGGAAGATCTATCTCGTGTCTGGTACTGCATGGTTCCACTCTGCAAGAACTCCGAATCATTCTCTTGAAGCTCATCCTCTTTATGATAAATGATCCATTTGCCCCGAAATGACCCAGTCCAATAGGGAAATCCCAATTCAGTGGGCCTTTCGATACAATCAAATAGATTGCCACAAGGGCGCCATATTCTAGGAGCCCAAACTATGTGATTGAATAAATCCTCCTCTATATGTTGCGGATCGAGGGCCCCTTCCCCTTCTTCAAACTCCGATTCGTATTTTTCATATAGAAATCTCTGATCAACGATAGAACAAGATCCATTTTGCATCATATCTAACTGATTCCTTGGTTCGGACCGAAGAAGTAATGTCACTCGATTATTATCAAACTTACTGCAATATTTTTCTGTCCGTGAGGATCCCGCCAGAGCCAGAGCGCCTTCTACTTCTAATAGTAATAATAGTAATAGGCCATGAACTAGATCAGAATCATTATCAACGAATCCATAAGAAGTGATCCAATTTTTTTCATCGTGTCTGGATGAAGACCAAAGATCTTGAGCGACCGATCCGGCAGAACAACTCAAAAGATAAAGAAGTATCGTGAATTTCTTCATGCTCGTTCCAAGTTCGAAGTACCATTTGTACAAATAAGAATCCCCTCCCTTACATGATTTCTTCTTCATATAGATAGATATAGGATCTATGGGACAATTACTTAGAAGTACATTTTGTGTAACAGCCCTTCCTATCTGATAGAAAAGGATCCCATGATCCTGAACCGATCTTATCTGGGATCGAAAATCCCAAGTTTTTCTATGAAGAGCTGATCTAATTGTATTAATTTCTATAATGGATTTCTTCTGTGTAATACTAATTGATAGGGCCTCATTGATAAGTGCTACAAGATCTCGCGCATTGGAACCCATGGTTATGGACCCGAATCCGTTAGTATGGAACATCTTCTTTTCCAAGTGAAATCCCCTAGTATATGAAAGAATGAAAAAGTGCTTTCGTTGTTGTGGAAGAAGAAGCCTTCGTATCTTAATGCATGTATTGAATTTATTCGGAGCTATTAGAGCGGGATCCACTTTTTGGGGAATATGAGTCGAAGCAATAACAAGAATCTTTCCAGTGGAACATCTTTCACAATCCCTGGAGAGATAGTTCTCTAATAGACCGAGGGATAAGTAATTCGACTCATTCACATGCAGATCATGAATGTTTGGAATCCATATTATGCAAGGAGACATTGCTTTTGCTAATTCGAATTGAAGGGTTATATCAAATCGGTCTATTTTCGGCGTCATATACATAGTTAGCACATTCGTCATAGTTAGCAGCTCCGTATCAATATCAAGGTCATCATCACTATCATCAATATCGTCACTATCATCAATATCGTCACTATCATCAATATCGATATCATCAATAAGATAACCTTTAGGCTTGTCATCCAGGAACTTGTTCGGAAATACCGTAATGAAAGGAACATAGGAGTTTGTCGCTAGGTATTTGACCAAACAGGATCGTCCAGTTCCTATAGAACCTATCACTAAAATACCTCTAGAAGGGGATAGGGCTAAGCGGAGCGAAAAGGGTTTTCCATGAGGAGATGGGGAATGAAAACTATTAGCCCCACACGAGGTTTGTGAATAAGTGATTGTCTGATAATGAGCAAGGAATATCCGTCTTTCTGCTAAACAGGATCTATTGAACTCATAATTCATTAGATCCTTTTGATGAATGTCAACTAAGTATCGTAAGGAAATTGATCCCGGTTGTTCAATCATTTGATAACCAGAGTCATTCTTTGATAAATGATCACTATAAGTCAGACTCAATAGAATTTGATCAATCCTTTTTTCTGTCGTTAAGGTGGAGAACTGAACCAAGAATTCTCTTTCTTCATCATCAATCAAATCACTGTTCGCGACCCATAATTCTATTTTCTCATCAATCCAATCACCATTCACGTTTTTTCTTTTTCTTATCAATGAATAGATCTCTTTACTTGTACGACTTAGATGTCTCGTATTTCTCGAAAAAACGATTCGATTGATGGGATTTGGTATGAGATCGATGAGATTGATCTTCCAATATTTCTTATTATAACGTATTGATTTGACCCCATAAGCGGGACCACCACCCAATAGCATGTTGCCACCAGAAGCAGAACCCCGTATTTCTTCCAGAGAATCTCCTAATTGTTCCAGAACAACTAGAAAGAGATTCTTTAACCAGAAAGGATTCAGTTCAGATGTA